ATTGAAAGTAAAAAATTTACTGGGGTTTGACTGGAGAGGACCAACCATAAGGATATTGGGAGTTTATATTTTTTACTTGGTGTTTGGGCTGGTTTGGTAGGCGCTGGCCTTTCTATGTTAATTCGTTTGGAAATGTCGGTCCCCGGTGTTTTACTGGGCGACGGGCAGTTATATAACTCTATTATTACTTCTCATGCTATTATTATAATTTTTTTTATGGTTATACCTATTATGATTGGTGGTTTTGGGAATTGGTTTCTTCCTTTGTTATTGGGCGCTCCTGATATAAGTTTTCCTCGTCTTAATAATTTAAGTTTTTGGTTATTAATGGGGGCCCTGGTGTTGGCTGTCTTTTCGAATTTTGTAGGAGTGGGCCCTGGCACTAGTTGGACTGTTTATCCTCCTTTGAGAGTTCTGGGCCATCCTGGTGCTTCTGTGGATTTGGTTATTTTTAGTCTTCATAGGGCGGGGTTGAGCTCTATTTTGGGGTCTATTAATTTTATAACTACGGTTAAAAATATACGCGGGAGATCTATTTCTTTAGAGCACATAAGTCTTTTTGTTTGAACTGTTTTTGTAACTGTTTTTTTGTTGTTGCTTTCCTTACCTGTTTTGGCTGGGGCTGTTACTATGTTATTATTGGATCGTAATTTTAATTCTTCTTTTTTTGACCCTGGGGTTGGTGGCAATCCTTTGATTTACCAACATTTGTTTTGATTTTTTGGACATCCTGAGGTGTATATTTTAATTCTCCCTGCTTTCGGAGTAATTAGCCACAGAAGTCTGTATTTGACTGGCAAGAAGGAGGTGTTTGGAGCTTTGGGTATAGTTTATGCTATTCTGAGTATTGGTTTGATTGGTTGTGTTGTTTGGGCTCACCATATATACACAGTGGGCTTGGATTTAGATAGACGTGCATATTTTACGGCTGCTACTATGGTTATTGCGGTCCCTACGGGGGTAAAAATTTTTAGTTGGCTGGCGACGCTCTCTGGGACTTATGCGCTTTTTCAGCCATTGTTGTGCTGGGTGTTGGGTTTGATTTTTCTTTTTACTATCGGCGGCTTGACCGGGGTTGTACTATCTAATTCAAGTTTAGACATTATTTTACACGACACTTATTATGTTGTCAGGCATTTTCATTATGTGTTGAGTCTGGGGGCGGTTTTTGGTATTTTTGCAGGTTTTTGTCTTTGGTGACCTATGATGAGAGGTCTACTTTATAATAAATTTTTGATATCAGTTGTTTTTATTTTGATGTTTGTTGGTACTAACACTACTTTTTTCCCTTTGCATTTTGCTGGACTTCACGGCATACCGCGCAAGTACCTAGACTACCCGGATGTATTTAGAGTGTGAAATGTGATCTCTTCTTGGGGTGCTGTTATTAGTATTTTTTCTTTTTTTGTATTTTTATTTTTAGTTGTTGAAAGTATTTTTTCTAAGGTAGGGGTTGTGTTTGACCATTGAGGGGGTGTAAGTTCTGAGGGTTCTTGTGGTGGATCTTTATTTAACCACAGATTCCAGTCGTCTGTGTTTTACAGTTTCTCTTTGTTTAAATGAGAATTTATTATATTTATGTATTTCTGATTGCAAATCAGAAGGTTGCTTCTTTAGAAACATTAGTATATATCTAGTATTTTTTTCTTTCACAAAAGAGGACCTTGTTTTGTTAAGTTTGATTTTTGTTTGGGACGGGCTTCAAGCAACTGTGATTTTTTTTGAACTTGTGTAGTGGGCAATTGTGCGGGACCTTGTGTTTTGTCGTTTGTATAATTTTTGTACCAGAATAATCGGATAGTCTTTTAAAAATTTGGACTTTTGCCGGGGTTGATTTTTGAGATATTTGTTATTTTGTAACGTAGTGGTGTAATATTGGTTTTTTTTTGTTTTTTCAGAGGTCAGTAAATTTGAGGAGTAAACCAGATTAGAACCTGGGTAACCAAAATTATAAGTCAGGAGTAGAGTGATATTTAAACTGAAGAAATATTGGCAGGCTGATAAAATTATTTTTGGAGGCTGAAGTGTAATTGACAGCCCTCATTTATTACTTGTTTTTAAGAATTATGTATGATTGTCTATATCTCTGTTGAGCTGGGGTATAAAAATTTGGAAATTATTAAGATAGATATATATTTATTTTATAAATTAAGAACTTTTGGCCTACGTTTTAATATTAATTGGAGATCTTATAAATTTTCTGAAATTGGAAAAAACAGTAAAGTGATTTTTATAGTCTATTGAAGAATATTTTGTCGCGGCACAAATCATCCATCAACTCCTGGCACGGGAGTAAGTTGTAGTAAAGTAAAGATAAGGGAACTGGTCTTTGGTGTTACTTTTTGTGGATTGTTTTTTTTAAATTTTGAAAATTTAAGGGGGCTCTGGCCACAATCTTATTTTCTTTTTTAACGGTCGTTGTTATTTGGGTAAAGGCTCTTATTTTCGGTATCCCCGGGTCTATTTTTATTTTTGTGCCCTACCCACTCCTACAATTTTGAGGTTTACTTTTTTCTGCCTTTTATTTGTCTCGCGTTTTCGAGATAATTCGCGGCGAGCAGATCATTAAAATTAAAAAATCTGAAACTGAAAAATTAGACTAAAAAAGCCCCCTCAAAGGTCCCTACCTTTGACCGGGTCCTTTTTTAGCTCATTTTTGGATTTGATTTTTTTTAAAAAAAACTATTTAATTGTGGTTGGATTTTCTCGCCTGTCAGGGGGTTATTTTTTTTCTCCTCTTTATTTGTCTTGTGTTTTTAAGATAATTCTCGTCTTTTGGAGAGATGTTTAAAATTGTGTTTGGAGGTGTTGGCCGACCTTTTAGTATAGTTTAGTACTTTTAATTTCCAATTTTGAAGCTTCGGGTTAATTTTGAACTTTTTTCATTTGTTTAACTCAATGTTGTTCGGGAGTGGCTTCTCTGGATATATGGGTTGGTTCCATAATTTTACTTGTAGGTTTTCGTTTGGAGTTTTGGTTTTTGTTTTATTATTGCTTTTATATTTAATTTTTAATATTGATTATTTTAAAAATAATAGTAGTGAGTACCAGGTGGGAGAGTTTTTGTGTAGAATAATCCCTACTGCTGTTTTAGTCACTCAGATGGCCCCTTCTTTGGGTTTGCTTTACTACTATGGGTTGATAAATTTAGACAGGTCTTTGACTATCAAGATCGCGGGTCATCAATGGTATTGGAGATATGACTATGGTTGTGTAGAGAATTTGGAGTTTGACTCTTATATAAAATCTTCTGATCAGCTTGTTTTGGGGGATCTCCGTTTGTTGGATGTAGACAGCCGCTGTGTGGTGCCTAGGGATATCAACACCCGTTTTTGTACCACATCTTCGGATGTTATTCATTCTTGGGCAGTTCCTGCTTTTTCTGTTAAACTTGACGGCATGAGGGGTATTATTACTACATTTTGTTATAATTTTCCTGTTTTAGGTTTATTTTATGGCCAATGTTCTGAGATTTGTGGAGTAAACCACAGTTTTATGCCTATTGTGGTAGAATGTTCTTTAATTGAAGATTTTAGTGAGTGAGTGTCTTCTTTTATATAAGCTTTGTAGTTTTTAAAAATATTTGTTTGTGGCGCGAAAGTGCTGAGGCTATAGGAAGGGTGTTTTTTATTTTTTAGTATTGCCTACTATTGAGGGACATTTTTATTATTATAAATAGTGGAAAGAGGAAGTGAATTGAGGATTTTATTTTGTTGCACAACATAAGAAAACTTTAATAAGTGTTGATATGACGTTGTCTCGGATACCCGCGTAGTTTGTTGTGTTGTTATGCTATATATATATATGATTTTCAAGAAGTTTAGGATTTGAAGTTTCTTATTTGTGGGTTTTATAACTTTTTTTTTGTTATTGTTTATACAAAGTTTTAGTAAAGTTATTTCTTTATTTTAAATTTCCTGGGATTTAGTATATTTTTTTTTGTGAAGTGATTTTTTGTAAATTAAGCCGAGTATTATTTAATGTGTCAACTGTTTGTTATAAACAAAGATAAAAAATTTTTATTTTCTCCTGCCCTATGAAATTTTTAAATGGCAGTCTTAGCGTGAGGACATAAAAGTAGCAAGGTCAATTGTATTTTTATTGAATTCGAGTATGAACGGGGGTTTGACTCGTGAAGTTCTACTTTTTGTTGGAACTAAGTTTTTGTTTGAGAATGAACAAATTTGACTCTACCAAGATAAGTCTTCGGGAATTTTGTTATTTTTTTTTGATGTGGAAAAAATTATTTATCTGGGGCAGATCTGTTTGTGTATTCTCTCTTTCTATAGTTAATTTAATAAATTACCCCGGAGTTAACAGGAAAATTTATATTTTTTAGTTGTTATACAGTTTGAATTTTACATCGATGTTGTATTTTAAATGTGGCGGGGGCAGAAGATTGTAGTTTTGAGACTGTTCTTCTTTTAAATTGAACTTGATATTAGTTTAATTCATTGTGAGATAGAGTGGTTTATCTGGGGGGTTCCAGAGTTAGGACGGGCTAGTACGAAAGGAATGTTTTTAAAATCTTAGATTTTTGAGTTTTTTATTTGGTTTTTGTACTTTATTTGGTGATAGTGTTTACTTTATTTTTTCTGTGCTTGTTTTATATTGGTAATTTTTTTTTGAGTGACAAGGAGGGGTCTAAGATTAAAATCTCTTCTTTTGAAAGGGGGTTCAGAACTCTGAGTCGTGTACAGAATTCTTTTAGTGTGCACTTTTTTGTTATAATGTTAATGTTTGTTATTTTTGATTTAGAAATTGTGATGTTTCTGGGGGTGCTGGTTTCTGATATGAGGTCTTTTTTATCATTTTTATTTTTATTGCTTTTTATTGTGGGGGGTTTTTATATGGAGTGGTGATACGGAAAACTTGTGTGGTTAATTTTTTAGTTTTTTATTTTTATGACCCTGTTGTTTTATCTTCTTGGGCAGACCTTATTAAAATTGCTTCTTTGAGCCCCAACTTTTTGTGTTCTCATAATTAAGGAGGTTTACTTTTTTCTGCCTTTTTATTTGTCTCGTGTTTTTGAGATAATTCGCGGCGAGCAGATCATTAAAATTAAAAAATCTGAAACTGAAAAATTAGACTAAAAAAGCCCCCTCAAAGGTCCCTACCTTTGACCGGGTCCTTTTTTGGCTCATTTTTGGATTTGATTTTTTTTAAAAAAACCACGTGGATCGCCTGCTTAGCATATTAAGTGTTTTTATTTTAAGCGTAAAAGGTTATGTTTGGCTAATAAATTTTATCTGTCTTCTAAACTGATTTTAGGATTTCCTATTTATTTTTGTTTTTCTTTTTAAGTTTTTTTGTGATTTGGTTGGTGGTGGTGATGTGTTTTTTAAGAAACTACCTTGTTTGGTGGAGAATTTTTATTTTGATGACTTTGATTTTTGTGTTCTTAGGAAAAGAGGGGTGTTCTTTCAAATCTTGTTTGAATTATTTTGTTATTCAAGAAAGTTTGGGGCTGATTTTTTTAGTTTTTTGTGGGAGAGCGGCTCAGCTTTTTTTAGTTATGATAAAGGTTGGAGTGGCTCCTTTTCATTTTTGGTTGTTTAGGGTGACAGACGGGTTTATGGATTTCTTGTTAATTTGATTTATAACTTTTCGGAAACTTCCTTTTTTCCCTGTCTTAGTTTGTTTGGGCAGCTCTATTTTGTTGTTTTTGTTGGTTTTTGGTATTTTTTTGTGTTACACCCAGTTTTTTGTTTTAAAGGGGGCTAAGAATTTGTTTATTATTTCTTCTACGGAGTCTTTTAGTTGGGTGTTTATGATTTTTATGCTTTCAATATCTGGTACTTTTTTTTTGTTTTTTTACTATTTGTTACTTATAGTTTTTCTTTTTCCTAAATTGGGCAGCGGCGAAACCTCTTATATTAGCTGGGAAACTTTACTAGTTTTTTTGAATGTGCCCTTCAGTGTTTCTTTTTTTATTAAGATTTTTTCTTTGGGTCAGGTTTTGTTCTTAGATAGTTTGTTGTTTTTGTTTGTTTTATTTGTTATGTGTTTTTCTGTTTTTTCTTTGAGTCTTTTTTTGGTGAATATAAGTTTCCGAGATTTTATGAAGAATGAGGGGGGTTTAAAAATGATTTATTTTGTTTTATATTTTGGGACTCTTGTTACTCTTGTTTAACTATTTTAGTAAAAGTTTATTATAAGACTTTGATGAGGTCTAGTTATTATAGTAGACATAAAATAGATTATCTATACCTTGTTACGGACTTGGGTGACTTTGTTTTGTGTTTTAGTTTATAAAGAATGTGTGTTTTTGGTACACTTGGAACCTCACAATGTTTTGTTAGTTTATATTAAAATGTGGTTTTGAAGAGACCAAGAATTTTATGACGCTGATCCGCGAGTTTTATAAATTTATTAACTCTCTATTGTTAACTTTACCTTCTAGTGGCACTCTGAGCTACGGGTGAAACGCAGGCAGTATGTTGGGTGTTGGGCTGGGTTTTCAATTGTTGAGGGGGTCTTTAATGTTTTTCTTTTATGAGTCTTCTTTTCCTTTTGACAGGGTACAATATATTATGCACGAGACTAATTGAGGCTGGTTGTTGCGTTTGCTACATGCTAATGGGGCCAGTATGTTTTTTATTTTTTTGTTTGCTCATCTTTTTAAGGGCCTTTTTTATTGCAGGGCTCGTTTGAAAAAAGTCTGGTTGAGGGGCGTGGTTATGCTTATAATATTTATGCTGGTGTCTTTTACTGGTTATGTTTTAATTTGGTCCCAAATAAGCTTTTGAGCTGCTGTGGTGATCACTACATTTTTGAGTGTTGTGCCTTTTTTTGGTGAGTCTTTGGTTGTGTGAATATGGGGCGGGTTTACAGTTTCTTTGAGTACTTTGAAGTTTTTTTTGTTTTTGCATTTTTTGCTGCCGTGAGTTTTGTTGTTTGTGGTTTTACTTCATTTGATTTTGTTGCACGACAGCGGCAGTACCTCGTCGGTCTATGTGTGCAGCGACCCCGATAAAATAGTGTTTTCTCCTTTTTATATGTGGAAGGACATTATTAATTTATTGGTGTTGGGTTTGTTTTTTTATGTGTTATTTTTTTATCCTTTTCTTGCAGGTGATCCTGAGGTTTTTAAGGAGGCGGAATATTTGGTGAGTCCTCCTCATATTGTCCCTGAGTGATATTTTTTGTTCGCTTACGCTATTTTACGTTCTATCCCTAACAAAGTGCTGGGAGTTTTGGCCTTGTTTATGAGACTTTTAGTTCTTATGTTTTTGTGCTTAGGAGCACATTCCGGCCCAGTTTGTTTTAAACTTAATTTATTTTTGGTTTGAATTTTTATTTTCAATGTTTTGTTGTTAAGCTATATTGGTCATTGTCCTGTGGAGCCCCCGTATATTTTTTGGGGGGCGGTTTTTTCTTTTATATATTTTTTTATGGTGTTTTTTATGATATTTGTGTGGTTTTGTGGGAACGAACATTTTTGTTAGCATTTGTAGTATAGTCAGTACGCCGGTCTTAGGATCCGGGGGCGCAGAGTGCTGTTTTTCACAATTTTCATGTTTTGGGGTTTTCCAGATTATCTTTTAAGATGTTGTTGGGCCTTCTGGGTGTTTTTACTACTATTGTGTTTTGTTTGAAGTTTGGAACTTGGTTTTTGGTTTTTATCGCGGGGTTATTTGTTTTTTTAATTATTATACTGTGGGTTGCGGATTTGAGAGCCGAGGGGTCCTCCGGTTTTCGTAATTTTTTTGTTGTCTCTGGGCTGAAGTTCGGGTTTATACTTTTTATTTTGAGTGAAGTGATGTTTTTTGCCGGTATTTTCTGAACTTTTTTCGACGCCTCTCTAGTTTCTTTGCAGGATTGCGACAGAAGGATCTTGGTGTCAGGTATTAATTGTACTAGGCCTTTTAGTATTCCTTTGTTAAATACTATTATCTTGTTAAGGAGAGGTGTGACGGTCACTTACGCGCACTATAGTTTATTAAGAAGACGCCAGGGAGGGTCGATATTAATTTTCACTGTTGTATTAGCCTTTTATTTTTTGTTTCTGCAGGTGTGGGAGTATTCTGAGCAAAGGTCTTCTATGCCGGACGGGGTCTATGGTGGTTTATTTTATTTGAGCACAGGATTTCATGGTTCACATGTTTTTTTGGGCTCTGTTTTGTTATTTTTTAATTGGATTTTACTGATTTTGGGGTGGCTTGACTTTAGCCGTCATTCTGGGGTGGAGTTTTCTATTATTTATTGACATTTTGTAGATGTTGTGTGGCTGTTTCTTTTTATTTTTGTTTATTGTTGAGTTTATTAGGAGGGTACTCATTTATAATCTTGGGTTTCGAGACTTCTATTTTAGGATTGATCTTTTTTATTTTTGTACGCTGGGCTGTTCTCCAGTTTCCTAGGATTGAGGGTTTACTTTTTTCTGCCTTTTTATTTGTCTCGTATTTTTGAGATAATTCGCGGCGAGCAGATTATTAAAATTAAAAAATCTGAAACTGAAAAATTAGACTAAAAAAGCCCCCTCAAAGGTCCCTACCTTTGACCGGGTCCTTTTTTAGCTCATTTTTGGATTTGATTTTTTTTTAAAAAAAACTTATGGTGGACAATTTTACTGTTTATAATATAATTGAGTTTATTTGTTTTTTTTGAGTTTGGCTGGTGGGCTGGTTTTTTGTTCTTTGCTGTTTTGGGGCAGCTATTTCGTTTTTTCTTTTTATTTGGTGGAGTGGAGCTTTGTCTCATATAAGATTTCTTATTTGTTTAATTGGTGTTTTTTTTCTTTTATTTTATTGCTGGTAACTTTGAGGGTTATGATTTTTAGTTCTTATTATTTGGCTGGTGAATTAAATTTTATTTATTATTATTTTATGCTGGTAGTTTTTGTTGGAAGAATGTTTAGTCTAAATTATAGAAGAAACGGGTTTTCTATACTAATAAGTTGGGATCTTTTAGGAATTTCTAGTTTTTTTCTTGTTTTATTTTACAATAATTGGGACAGCTGCAGTGGCGCTATAAATACTGTTTTAACTAACCGTGTGGGCGACTTTTTTATTTTTGTGTTTTTTTCTGGTGTTGTGTATAGTGGGGCATATTTTTTGAGTTTATCTTATTTTTTTATTTTTGTGCCTGTTTGGCTGATATTGGCAGCTTTTACTAAGAGGGCCCAGTTTCCGTTTAGTGGTTGGCTTCCGAAGGCTATGAGGGCCCCTACTCCGGTTAGTTCTTTGGTTCATAGAAGAACTTTGGTCACCGCTGGGTTAATTTTGATTTTAAATTTTGGTGAAATTTTGTTTTATTTGAATATCTCTTTTTTATTACTTTTTTCTGGGGTTTTTACTATGTGTTTTTCCAGGCTGGCGGCTTTGGTAGAAGAGGATATAAAAAAGGTGGTGGCTTTGAGGACTTTGTCACAAATGGGGTTTGCTATAACTACTGTGGGTTTAGGTTTGAATTTTGTTTCTTTTATTCATTTGTTGAGCCATGCTTTGTTTAAAAGTTGTCTTTTTATGCAGGTGGGTCTTATTATTCATTGTTCTATGGGGCAACAGGATGGTCGTGGCTACTCTGGTTTAGGTGGTTTGCCTTATTTGATTCAATTGCAGCTTCTTGTGACTCTTTTTTGCTTGTGCGGCTTAATTTTTTCTAGTGGTGCGGTGAGGAAGGATTTTATTTTAGAATTTTTTTTTAGTGGGGGTTCTGGTTTAGTTTTGAGAGGGTTTTTCTTTTTTTCTATTTTTTTGACTTTTGGGTATAGCTACCGTTTGTGAAAAGGTTTTTTTTTATCTTTTAATAAGGGAGTCTTGTTTAGCCACGGCTCTAAACTGATAAACTTCTTGAGGGGTGTTCTGGTATTGTTTTCTGTTATATATTTGTGGTGATTAAACTCAAATTTGTTGTGTGTTCCTTCTTTGTATTTATACTCTGATTTTTTTGTTCCTTTATTTTATGTATTTGTTTTGTTATTTTTGTCTTTTTTTGTGTGGAAGCTTCTGTTGAAGGAGTTTGTTTATAAATTTATTGTCGATTTTGTGGCTAAAATGGGCGCGAAGACACTAGTATTTTCAGGTTTTTCAGATCTTTTACTCAACAGTTTTAATAGTAAAGGTTATTACTTTTTGAGTGGGGGCGGTATTTTTAGTGGGGGTTTGATGAAGAACCTCGGGTTTAGTCCTTTGGTTTTTATTTTTTTATTAATTTTTTTGATGTTGTGGGGCTTAAGTTTATAAGAATATGTGTTTTGCAAATACAAGGCTCTGGCTCTATCATCTGCCAATGGGTAGTTTAAATGTAAAATAGGAATTTTGGGGGTTTCAGAACTTTCTGTTGATTTAAGTTATTTTATAATAAATATTTGACTGTTGATCAAAAGAATATCTTAGAGTGTTAGTTTATATTGAATGTTGGATTGTAGACCCAGAGGTTTAACTTTGTTGATTATACTTTTATTGCAGGTATTTTTGGTTATTTTTTTTATTGTGCAAGGGGTGGCATTTATTACATTGTATGAGCGCCACTTACTGGGGGGCAGTCAGCAGCGTATTGGCCCGAATAAATCTAGTTTTGCTGGTGTCCTGCAGGCGATTTTTGACGGTATTAAGCTATTAAAAAAAGAACAACTTACACCATTTCGTAGTGTTAATTTGTTTTTTCTTTTAGTCCCGAGAATTGCTTTTGCTGTGATGTTTATGGAGTGGTTTGTATTTCCGTTTTTTTGGAATTTTTTTACTTTTGAATATTCTGTTGTGTTTTTGTTGTGTTTAATTGGTTTTATGGTTTACTCTATTTTGATTAGAGGACTTGTCAGTAAGTCGAAGTACGGGGTAGTTGGGGCTCTGCGTGCTAGAAGACAAAGTGTGTCTTATGAAATTGCCTTTTCTTTGTATATTTTGTCAATTGTCTCTCATTTCAGGATGTTTTATTTTAATAGAAACTTTGGTGTTGGCCTAATATTAATTTATATCCCTTTTTTATTAATAACTTTATCTGAGCTTAACCGGGCTCCTTTTGACTTTTCTGAGGGTGAGAGAGAGCTGGTGAGAGGGTTTAATGTGGAATTTGGTAGAATTCCTTTTATTTTATTATTTTTGAGGGAGTACGGAAGACTTATTTTTTTTAGTCTTTTGTTTTCTGTACTTTTTTTCAATTTTAGTATGTTGGCCGGGTTTGTGTTGTTTTCTGTTTTGGTTTTTATCCGTAGTTCTTACCCGCGTTTTCGTTATGATATAATAATAAATTTTTTTTGGTTTAAAATACTTCCTTTATCTTTAATTTTTTTATTTTATTTTGTTGTTCTAATATTTTTTTAGTTTTTACTTGAAGTGTTTACCGGTGCCGGCTCTGGATGCCCGACGGGCGTTGAGATTTTTAGAGTTTCCCGGCTTTTTTTAGTTATGACCCCCGCCTTTCCGGAATTTTCTAGTTTTTCTAATATTTAGGGTTTACTTTTTTCTGCCTTTTTATTTGTCTCGTGTTTTTGAGATAATTCGCGGCGAGCAGATCATTAAAATTAAAAAATCTGAAACTGAAAAATTGGACTAAAAAAGCCCCCTCAAAGGTCCCTACCTTTGACCGGGTCCTTTTTTAGCTCATTTTTGGATTTGATTTTTTTTAAAAAAAACTATTTTATGGTGTCTAATTTTTGCTGTTCTAGTTTAATTGAGAATGCGCGGTTTGTAACTGTGATGTTTTACCAGCTGTGATTAGTTTGTTTTTATTATCTTTTTTTTTTGTAAATTGTTCTTGACTTTTTTTATTTTTGGGGTCAATTTTTTCAGTTGTTATATTTTTTGATTATTCTTGGAGTGGCCTTTTTTTTGTGTTAGACTCTTTTTCTTATGTTTTGCTGGTAATGCTTAGATTTGTTGTTCTAGGAGTTGTTTTATTGAGAGAAAAAAGAGAGGTTTTGTCTATTTTGTCTATTGTTCTAGTGGTTTTTTGTATTTTTTTCTTTGTTCCTGGTGGTATAATTATGTTTTATATGTTTTTTGAGTTGTCTATGATCCCTATTTTGATTATAATCCTGGGTTACGGTTCTCAGGTAGAAAAAGTAAATTCTGCTTATTATTTGATTTTTTATGCTGCTTTTTGTTCTTTACCTTTTTTGTTTATTTATTTTAAGAATTTTTATTATTTTAACATTGTATATTTTGATGTTTTTTTATCTTGAGAGGCTATGTTAGTCTTAACTTTGAGTTTTATAATAAAGTTTCCTGTTTATTTTTTGCATTTGTGGCTTCCTAAGGCTCACGTAGAGGCCCCAACAACAGCTAGAATGCTGTTGGCGGCACTTTTATTGAAGTTGGGGACAGTAGGTTTTGTTCGGGTTGTTTCTTCTTTTGGCTATTTGGGGGTAAATTTTTGGTTGGTATTATCTTTTTTGGGCATGGTGCTGGCTTCTATTAGATGTAGTTTTCAAAGGGACGGTAAGGCTTTGGCGGCCTATTCTTCTATCGCTCACATAAGCTTTGTTTTGATGTCTTTAGTGTTTTTAGTGTTGGGTAGTAAAACTAGAGGGGTTATTATGATGTTATCTCATGGCTACACTTCAGCTCTCATATTTTATTTGATTGGGGAGTTCTTTCATAGATCTTTTTCTCGTATAGTTTATTATATGAGTGGTTTTTTTTCCTCTCTTATGTTGATGTCTTTAATTTTTAGTTTTGTTTTTATATCTAATATAGGGGTGCCCCCCTCTATGTCTTTTATATCAGAGTACATGTCTATCGCTGTGGTTTTAAATTTGTTCAAAATAGGTATAACTTTTGTTGGTGTCTATTTTTTGTTTGCTTTTTATTACTCTATTTATTTACTTACGTCTTCTTTGATGGGTAAAAATTTTGTAAAATTTAATAGCTGAGGAGTCGCCAGTAGTACTCCTTTAGTCTTGATAATGTATAATTTTTTTTGATTTGGAATTTTATTTTAAATAAGGTAGGATATATTAGTCTGTAAGATTCATATTCTTTTGGTGTTTTCTCTTGTTAAAAACTGTAGTATAATTTAGATACGCTCCATTGTCGGTGGAGAGGCCGGAGTTTTATGTTTATAAAACATATATATATATATATATATATATATATATATATATATATATATTATATATATAAATATATATATTATATATATAAATATATATAATATACAAAGTATATATATATTAATATAATATATATATATATATATATATATGTCTATATATATATATATATATATATATTATATAATATATATATACTGTAGTATGTTATATATTATATATTATATATATTAGATATACATAAAGAATATATATATCTATATTATATATAAATATATATATATAATATAATAATATAGACGTAATTTCCAATGGAGTATATATTATTATATTATATATATATATATAAATATATATATAAATTATATATATATATATATATATATATATAATATATGTTATAACATATATTATATATATATATATATATATATATATATTATAAGGTAGTTTTAACAATAGAAGTAAAAGGTAACTCCCCCTAATATTCACTCGCCGTGAATATGTCTTATATATATATAAGACATATAAGAGGGCAGAAAAAAGTAAACCCTCCTTAATATGTGCGAAGCACATATATATATATATTGAGTGTTTTTTATTTTTTAGACCTGGTGTTATTTTTTTATGTCATATATTTTGTTTTTTCTGTGGAGGAGGGGGCCTTTGTGTCATTGGGTAAAAGTTTCTCATCTTTTATCCCTTTAATGCTGGGAAGGACGCAGGCCACTTGTTTGAGGATTTGTGTTGCTGGGCTTCTCTTTGTTTTTTTGGTAATTTTGTGTTTCTTTTGTTATTTTCCTCACTCTATTAATTTGTTGGGGGCTCCCGAATTTACTGCTGTTTTTGCTTTTCTATTTTGACTTTCTTCTTTTTTGTCTTATGTTTCTGGGATCCGTTTTTCTATATATTTGACTAGAGGGGGCTATAGCTACGCTGGGAGTCTATTTATGCTGGCTATTGAGTTTTTGAGTGAGTTTAGCCGTCCTATTTCTTTAACTATTCGTTTGACTGTTAATATTATGGTGGGCCATATGGTTGTTAATGCTGTTTACGCGCTGCTATTTTTGAAGAAGGCCGGTGGTGGTGTTTTATTATTGTTTGGGATTGGTGTTGAGTGTGTTGTTTTTATAATTCAAAGTTATATTTTTACTCGTTTGATTGTTTTTTATTTAAATGAGTGAAGTGTTAGCTTAAATTTACAAGTATGAAATTTTTGATTTCAAGATATTTTTTACATTTTGAGCTTTTAGTTTATTTTAGAATAACTTGTTTACAACAAGTGGGACTCTGCTTTTTGTTGTCTTTGTTTTTTTTTGTTTCTTTGTGTGGTTGTGTCTTGAGCTATGCTAATATTAATCCTATAAAGAGAAGTTTGTTTTTGGTTTTGTCTGTGTTGTTTTTAACTCCTTTGGTTTCTTTTGGTTCTAGTATTTGATTTTCTTATTTTATTTGTTTATTGTTTTTAAGGGGTGTTTTTGTTATTATTATTTATTTTTCTTCTTTGTCAAAAATGGGGGGCGCTTCTTCTTTTAGTCCTTTGATTTTGTTTTTTTTGACTTGTTTAGTATTTTCACCTTTTTTGAGACTTGGCCAAGGGGGTCTGAGAGTTAATAATTTTTATTTTAGTATCTACTGGGTTTTGCTTTTTTGACTTATTTTTATTTTGTTGGGGTACATAAATTTTATTAGTTATTATCTCAGCTTTAGGGGGGCGTTGCGTAAAGTTTATTGATTTTTTTGTTTGTAGGATTTTTCTTTTTTATACTGAAGTGATCTCACTTTATTTTTATTCTTATTGGGCTGGAATTCGTTATGATGGGTCTTTTTTATTATTTTTCTTTCTTTTTTACCGAGATTATATTTTTTTATTTTATGGTGTTTGCTGTAATTTCTAGGATTTTAGGTCTGCTAGTGATAGTTTCTGGAGTAAAATTTTTTGGAAGTGACAGCACAATTTTTTATAGGTTTAAGTTAAATTAGACTATTAATCTTCAAAATTAAAAGATATTCCTGTA